GTTCTCCCCGGTCGGAATAGGTGGGTCAATTCCTTCCCTTAGAACCGTACTTGAGAGTTTCCTACCTCATACGGCTCAGCATTCAATTCTTGTCTTGTCCCATTTTTTTTTTATTTACCCTATCTAATTGAATGAGATTTCTCATAGGTATATCCCATTTTGCTCGGGTTAACTAAAAGAGGTTAATTACATGAGTTTCAAACTTGAATATTGATTACTAATTAGTTTTTTTTTTAGTTTTATCTTTTCTCCCACCTTCAAAAAAATAAAGCATAAGTATTTCCACTCTCGCTAGAATTTTCTGAAAGTTAACTATCTCGATTTCATAGAGAAATATAGAATTTTAGAAAAAGACTTTTCTTCATAATAAAGAAAAAAAGACTTACTATCTTTGGGATCTGATTCTACACCGCTGCTCAATCCCTTAGGGGATCCACTTTATTACATAAGTGGATTCCTAACTTTTATCTTATATTATAATAATAAATATAAGTAAGTAAGCAGTCCTTATTGTATCGGTCCAAAACCTTACCAATTGATCTTTACGGTGCTTTTGCTATCAATTAGATCCTTTATCCATAGAATAAAGTATCTAGGCATATCTATTTCTTCATACTTCGACTTCTATGAAGTTCCTTTCTTTGCTACAGCTGATAAAAATCGTTTTTTGAACGATGCATATGTAGAAAGCCTTTTTTTTCTAGTAATTATAAGGGATTCGCTTTTTTCTCGTTCCTTTTTTCTTTCTATAGTGGAGATAGTCGCACGTAATGACAGATCACAGCCATATTATTAAAAGCTTGTGGTAAGAACGGGTTTCGTTCTAGTGCCCGAAAATAATATTCCAAGGCTTTCGTATGTTCTCCGTTACTTGTGTGGATAAGACCTATGTTATAGAGTATATAGCTTCGATCATAGGGATCAATTTCTAGTCGCATAGCTTCATAATAATTCTGTAAAGCTTCGGCATAATTTCCTTCGGATTGAGCTGACATCCGTTACGGTCGTCGTTCGATTCAAAGAATCTCCGTTCCAGAACCGTACGTGAGATTTTCACCTCATACGGCTCCTCCCTTATGTGCATAATGAGAATAATACATGAAATCAAAAAAGATTGAAATATTCTCCTTATTGACTCAACGGGGCTAGTGTTTTTACAAGAAATCTCTAGCCAACCTTCCTGCAAAAGATCTTTTCTTAACATCAAAAGTGTTGATACTAGATAAAAAAAAATGCTAACTTCAACAATTTCTTTGTCCCTCCCGCCCCTTAATTTCCAGGAATTCGTCACTTCAACAGTCTTCGATGGTTATACGGGTATCAAAAATACGAACGAGATGGATGTTTGTTGGCCCAACCATTCTTCTTAGTTCCGATCTCAATAAGGAAAGGGAATAATTTATAACAAAGTTTTTGTGTTGTTGATTCCTAGGCGTAGTGCTTTTTCCCCTATGCTGCCGCCTATTGGTATTAATGGAGTAGGGTTGACCTGCAATACATAACCCATAGGTGTAACCTTTCGCTCAATACTAGAATCAACAATTAAAGCATCTGAGGCTGCATTAATCGGGGATACACGACAGAAGGAATTGTTTTTTTTTTACAAACTTCACCTTCAAAAAGCGTAGATTTATTGCAAAAACTTTCTTTTTTTTTATTTTATATCCCTAATCCGGTGTCTTTCTTCTAAGACTGGAGGCGATAAATAAAATAGAAAAAATAGAAAGAAAGAATAAGTAAAAATAATAATAATCAAATCGCACCATCTCTGTAATAGGTAAATGCCTCTTTTTCTCCTGAAGTTGTCGGAATTATTCGTAATAAGATATTGGCTACAATTGAAAAGGTCTTGTCAATAAAATTTCCATTTATCCTCGATCTAGGCATAGATAGCAATTCATTCTATAATTTTTTTGAATACCTCTCGTGAGAATGAGAAAATGATCCCACAAAGAGAGGAATTGCACAGTACGAAATAACATAAAAACATACTCATTAAAAAAAAAAACTCATTAATAAAAAAAAAGGATTATCCTTATCCACTAGACTCGAAGGAAAGGTCGTTATTTAATGAAAATTCTTTATCCATAACTATCTAACTAAGAATTGAGTATGAATGACTCGCTATTCACTCGGTTGCTGGGACATAATCATTATGGAGGAGAGATGGCCGAGTGGTTCAAGGCGTAGCATTGGAACTGCTATGTAGGCTTTTGTTTACCGAGGGTTCGAATCCCTCTCTTTCCGCTTTAAATTTACCAACCAATGTTACTGACCACAATGTATCAAATCAAATAACAACACATACCCTTAGTCCAAAAGCTATAACTTTCTTTTGATATAACTTTGATATAAATTCACTATTCCTCCCGTGGTTCCGTAAAATACTGGAAAGAACGGACAAGGGATCAAATCCCCCTACTGATCAATCTATGATATATGAATGGGAGAAAAAATACCTGTATAGGCCTATTACCCTGTGTCCCCTTTTTCTTAGACG